ATCACATTGTTACATTATATATAGAGAAATTATCACAACAACTCTATGGAAAAAATATACATCGGCCCTCGTTTTAGGGGTTTTTCGAGACAACCATGTATATTAAGGGGGAGGGGGGTTTTTACCAAGAAAACTTTTTTTTTAAAAAAGGTTTGATTTTTTCTTCCAAACTCGGAGGGGGCCTAATAATAAAAGTAATTATGCCAGATAAAGTGAAGAATGTATTAGAATAATGAAATGCATTATACACGCAATATTATAGGAGGTTTCTTTCCGAGAGGGTTAATCACAATGTTTTTTCTACTCGTTTGTCGCATTAATCAAAAAAACCAAACTGGCCCTTCATAATTTGATATTTTCTATCCCTTTCAGTAATGGTGAGTTTGACAATCTAATCTCCTGAATGATAAGTAATGAGATATGATAAGAAAAGTGTCGAGGATAGCTCAAGTTTACCTTAATGAACCAGATGAGCCCTTCCGGGGAATAGCGATTTGCTTCATACCGAACTAAAAAAACTGGGCGGAAGATAAATCTTGAGACGATCAAGGATAAATATGCCATTAAAGGGAACTAGAGGACTGGCATTCTTGATACGATCAAGGATTATATGAAGTTCAACCATAATCAAATGTCAGGTTTGATCAATAGTTGGGGATAAAACAGTAATGTACCACAAACCGTACAATTTTTTTCATTCAGTAGGTTAATGGGGGTTTCTTACCAACGGCATTAAATAATACTATGTAAAATAGGGTTAAATGAAAAATATTATGCTATGAAATTACTGATTATAGGTTAATGAGGGTTAAATAATTTAATGTAATGAAATAGCTGATAGTAGATTAATGTGTATTAAACATAGTATGTAATAGAATAGGGGAATGTCGATTAATGAGTATTAAGCATAGTATATGTTATATAGTAGTATAATATCTGTTATAGTTACTATGGAATGAGGGTATTATGTGGTATATTAAGGTATGTGGACTATATCATTAATATGTCACTCTGGCGTACAAAAACTGTCTTTTTTAAATTTGACATTTATACGCTATAATAGCAATCAGGGGGCAGTTTAGGCAGAATCTTGGCTTTGGGAGCCAAGGGCAGGAGTTTAACCCTCCTTCCCCTGATATGTTTTGGGAGGGGCTTACACCCTCGGTCTTCGACTTACAAGGTCGACGCTTTTTAGTTAAACTACCAAAACTAGTTTAGGCTGAGGATTTTGTTTTCGTATCAGCCGGTGAGTGGGATGATAATGAGGAATAAGGAAAAGTAGGAGATTGAGGCAATTTGTCCTACTGTGATGAATGGTTGTTCAACTGGTTGTCCTCCAATTCAAGTTAAAATAATTGAGTTAGCTACAAGAAGTCAGAAAAAGATTTGTGTTAAGGGTCGGAAGGTGGCACTTCGTTGTTTGGAGGTATGGAGGAGGGGAACTAGTATGAGAATGAAGATGGAGAATAAGAGGGCTAGGACTCCTCCTAGTTTGTTAGGGATGGAACGCAGAATTGCGTAGGCGAATAAGAAGTATCATTCGGGTTTGATATGGGGTGGGGTGACGAGTGGGTTTGCTGGGATAAAGTTTTCGGCATCTCCTAGTAGGTTGGGTGTAAATAGGGCTAATGCGGCTAAGAAGAAAATTATAGCGAGGAAACCAAGTAGGTCTTTGTAGGAGAAGTATGGGTGGAATGAGATTTTGTCTGCGTCTGAGTTAATGCCAAGAGGGTTGTTGGAACCTGTTTCATGGAGGAAAAGGAGGTGGATGATTGTTAGGGCTAAGATTAGGAATGGGAGTAGGAAGTGAAAGGCAAAGAAGCGTGTGAGGGTGGCGTTGTCTACTGAGAAGCCTCCTCAGATTCATTGTACTAGTATGTCTCCGACATAGGGAAATGCGGATAAGAGGTTAGTGATGACTGTAGCACCTCAGAAGGATATTTGTCCTCATGGTAAGACGTAACCGACGAAGGCTGTTGCTATTAATAAGAAAAGAAGGATTACACCGATGTTTCATGTTTCTTTATAAAGGTAGGAGCCATAGTATAGTCCTCGGGCAATGTGGAGGTAAACGCAAATAAAGAATAGTGAGGCTCCGTTAGCATGGATGTTACGAATGAGTCAGCCGTAGTTAACATCACGGCAGATGTGGATTACTGAGGAGAAGGCTATAGAAATGTCCGCGGTGTAGTGTATAGCTAAGAAGAGTCCTGTGAGGATTTGGATAATTAAGCATAATCCTAGGAGTGAGCCAAAGTTTCATCATAATGAAATGTTGGATGGAGCGGGTAGGTCAACCAGGGCGTGGTTTATGATTTTTAGAAGTGGGTGGGTTTTTCGAATGTTAGTGGCCATTGGTTCTTATAGTTGAATAAACAACGATAGTTTTTCAAGTTATTGGTCTTGGTTAAAGTCCAGGTAGGAATAATGATATATTTTATGTTTGTGATAATGATTGGTTTGATTTTAGGTTTAATGGGTGTAGCGTCTAATCCTTCTCCTTACTATGCTGCTTTAGGTTTAATGATTGCTGCGGGGGTTGGATGTGGCTTGTTAGTGGGATATGGTGGGTCTTTTATGTCGTTAATTTTATTTTTGATTTATTTGGGAGGGATGTTAGTGGTTTTTGCTTATACTGCAGCTCTTGCTGCGGAGCCTTATCCGGAGACATGGGGAGATTGGTCGGTGTTGTTATATGTTGGATTTTATTTAGTAGGGCTTTTTGTGGTTGGTAAATATTTTATGGTTGAAGGATGGGGTTTACATTGAACTGGGATGGAGGAGGTAAGTGGTTTAGATATGGTGCGAGGAGATTTTTTGGGTGTTGCTTTGTTGTATTCTGATGGGGGTTGGATGTTAGTTTTAGGGGGTTGGGTATTATTATTGACTTTGTTTGTAGTGCTGGAATTAACTCGGGGTTTGTCTTGGGGTGCTTTGCGGGTGGTTAGATGGAAGTGATTAGAGTAATTAGGGTTAATGTTAGGAAGAGAAGTGTTAAGTAGGTTTTAATAAGGCCTTGTTGAGGTTTAGTAGATAGTTTGATGAGGGGTGTTTGTTGGATGAGGTTACTTTTAGGACCAATTTTTTCGTTTCAGGTTAGGTCGATTAGATGTGTTGAGATGAGTTGAGCTCAGTTTAGGCTGGTTTTTGGGAGAAGTCGGTGGATAATGGAGGGGAAGTAGCCTAATATGTTAGAGAAGTGATGGGGGTGGAGTATAGGATTAATTTTGAAATGGGAGTTGGTAAGGTTAGTGAGTTCGAGGGCTAGGAGAAGACCTGTGATTGTGACTAAGAGGGCAGATAGTTTGAGTAAGGGGGATATAGTTATGATTTGGGTTTTTGTTGGGGTGAGGTTAAGGGTGATGATTAGGCCAGCGATAATGCTTCCATAAGCAAGGCGTTTGATGGGGTTAATTACTGATGGGTTGTTTTCGTTAATTGGGGAAAGTGTATTGAATCGAGGGTAGTTTATTAATGCGAAGAAGATAAGGCGGAGGCTGTAGATAGCTGTAAAGGATGTTGCTACGAGAGTTAGGATTAGGGCTCAGGCGTTTAAGTGGGAAGTGTTTATGGATTCAATGATGGCATCTTTTGAGAAGAAGCCTGATAGGAATGGCATGCCTGTGAGGGCTAAGCTGCCGATTGTTAAAGAGGTTGAGGTGAATGGTAAGAGTTTATGGAGGCCTCCTATTTTTCGAATGTCTTGTTCGTCGTTAAGGCTATGGATAATTGATCCAGAGCAGAGGAAGAGTATTGCTTTGAAKAAGGCGTGGGTGCAGATGTGAAGGAAAGCTAGTTGGGGTTGGTTAAGGCCGATAGTAACTATTATTAATCCTAGTTGGCTTGATGTTGAAAAAGCAATGATTTTTTTGATATCATTTTGGGTTAGGGCGCATGCAGCTGTGAAGAGGGTAGTGAGTGCCCCTAAGCATAGGCAGGTTGTTAAGATTAGTTTGTTGTCTTGAATAAGGGGGTGGAGACGAATTAGGAGAAAGATACCTGCTACAACTATTGTGCTTGAATGAAGTAATGCTGATACTGGTGTGGGACCTTCTATAGCTGAAGGTAGTCAGGGATGTAAGCCGAATTGTGCTGATTTTCCAGCTGCAGCTAATACGAGACCAAGAAGTGGTAGGGTTAGGTCTTTGTTTTTTGATAAGATAAAGAGTTGGTGAATTTCTCATGAGTTAAGGTTAGTAGCTAATCAGGCTATACTTAGGATTAGTCCAATGTCACCAATTCGATTGTAGATGACGGCTTGTAGTGCTGCTGTATTAGCATCTGTTCGGCTGTATCATCAACCAATGAGTAGAAAGGATATGATTCCAACTCCTTCTCAGCCAATAAATAGTTGAAATATGTTGTTAGCGGTAACTAGAATGATTATTGAGATTAGAAATAGTAGGAGGTATTTAAAGAAACGGTTAATGTTGGGATCGGAGTGTATGTATCAGAGAGCAAATTCGAGGATAGATCAGGTAACATATAAGGCTACAGGTGTGAAGATAATTGAGTATAGGTCGAATTTAAAGCTTATGTTAATGTCAAATGGGCCTAAATTTATTCAATTTCAGTTGGTGGTGATTGATTCTAAACTTTGGTCGAGAAAAATAAATAAAGGAATTAGGCTGATGAAAAAGGAGGTTTTTACAGCGGTTTTTACGTGTAGGGATGGTCGATTTGATTTAGGTTCTTTGGGTGAGAATGAGGAAATTAGTGGGAGGGAAAGGATAATGAAGATTAGAAGAAAGGATGAGTTAAAGATAATATTCATAGTTCTTGCTTGGAGTTGCACCAAGAGTTTTTGGTTCCTAAGACCAATAGATGGCTATTATCTTTCAAGAACTGAGTGAGCCATGGGTTTGAACCATGATAAGAAGAATTAGCAGATCTTCGTGTCCCAGACCTCTCTCGGTATATAAAAAGGTTTTAACTTTTGTCTTTAGAACCACAATCTAATGTTTTAATTAAACTATAAATACAGAATGTTCAGCCTCAAATAAGTTCTGGTTTAAGGATTAGTAATAGTACGGGTGTGATGTGGAGGCTAAGGAGAAGGTGTTCTCGTGTGTGAGATGGGTTGAGTGAGAGGAGGTGATTGGATGTTGTTCCTCGTTGGGTTATGAGGAATATGTAGAGGGAATAGGATGCTGTGATTAATACTCCTGAGCCTGTAAGGATTAAGGTTCAGTTGGATCAGTTGAATAGTGATGTGATAATGAAAAGTTCTCCTATAAGGTTGGGAGATGGGGGTAAAGCGAGATTGGCGAGGTTGGCAAGAAATCATCAGGTTGCTATAAGTGGAAGGATAATTTGGATTCCTCGGCCTAGGAGAAGGGTTCGACTATGGATACGTTCGTAGTTAGTGTTAGCTAAACAGAATAAAGCTGATGAGATTAGGCCATGGGCAATTATTAGTGTTGTTGCTCCTGCAAAACTTCATGGAGTTTGAATAAGGATAGCTGCTGCGACAAGGCCTATGTGGCTAACTGAGGAGTAGGCAATGAGAGATTTTAGATCTGTTTGTCGTAGGCAGATGGAGCTTGTTATTACGATACCTCAGATAGCTAAGATTAGGAATGGATAGGCTATTTCTTTGGTGAGAGGATTGAGTATGATGATGATTCGTATTATTCCGTAACCTCCTAATTTTAGTAATACGGCAGCTAGAATTATAGAGCCAGCGATTGGAGCTTCAACGTGGGCTTTTGGTAATCAAAGATGGACTCCGTAGAGTGGTATTTTAACAAGGAAGGCAATAATGCAAGCAGTTCATCAGAATTTGTCTGCTCATGAATGAAGGTTGATGTATTGAGAATGTTGGATAATAAGTATTGAGAGGGTGCCAAGGTTATTTTGTATAGATAGTAGGGCAATAAGTAGGGGAAGGGATCCAATTAGGGTATAGAATAGGAAATAGGTTCCTGCATTTAGGCGTTCTGTTTGGTTACCTCATCGTGTAATGATAATGAGTGTTGGGATGAGTGTGGCTTCAAATATAATGTAAAATAAGATTATTTCTGTTGCAGAGAAAGCTATGATAAGGAAAAATTGTAAGGAAATTAAGAGAGAAATGTATGTTCGTTGTCGGGTTAAGGGTTCTGGGGAAATATGATTTTGACTAGCTAAGATTATTAATGGTAAGAGTCAGCATGTGAGGATAAGTAATGGGGTGGATAGGGGATCAATAGCTAGATATTGGTTAGAGAAATCTCAGCCGATGTCTAGGTTTCATTTAAATCAGAATAGGCTTATTGTGGCAATAAGAAGACTGTGAATGGAGGTAGTAGTTCATAGTCATTTTTTATGGGAAAATCAGGTAGTAGGAAATAGTATGATTGTTGGAATTAAAATTTTTAGCATTGGAGGAGGTTAAGATTTTGTAGTTTGTCAGAACCGTGTGAGCGGGAAGCAGCAATTAGGATAGCTAATCCTGTACTGGCTTCACAGGCAGAAAATGTTAGGAGAATTATAGGGATAATGGAACTAGAGGTGGAATTTAATGTTATAGATCAGATAGCGGTAGCAATAAAGAGGGTAAGTATTATACCTTCAAGACATAGAAGAGCAGATAAAAGGTGTGAACGGTTGAATGCGAGGCCTATTAAGCCTAGAATGAATGCTGAGGTAAAACTAAAATATATAGGGGACATAAGATGTTTATGGATTTTCACCATAATTTGCTAAGCCGAAATCAGCGGTCTTAGTTTGGACTAAACATCTATTCTGCTCATTCAAGTCCTCCTTGGAATCATTCATAGATGAGACCTAAGGTAAGTAGGATTAGGATGATTGTTGCTCAGAGAAGTGTGGAGAGTGGTGTTAATAGTTGGTTTCCTCAGGGTAGTGGTAATAAAAGGGCAATTTCTAGATCAAATAGGAGGAATAAGATTGCTACTAAGAAAAAGCGTAAGGAAAAGGGGAGACGAGCATTTCCTAATGGATCAAAACCACATTCGTAAGGGGATAATTTTTCATTATCTGGGTTTAGTGATGGCAGTCAGAATGCAATTAAAGCGAGGATTAGGGAAATCAGGGCCGTAGTCGCGACAGATGATATGATGAGGTTCATTACTTTTCCTTGGGTTTGAACCAAGATTAAGTAATTGGAAATCACTTGTACTAATTTATACTAGAAAAGCAATTATGAGCCTCATCAATAGATGGATACATAAAGGAATAATCACACTACATCTACAAAATGTCAGTATCATGCTGCGGCTTCGAAGCCAAAATGATGTTCTGATGTGAAGTGATATTGGATTTGTCGTATAAGACAAACTGCTAAAAATGTTGAACCAATAATGACGTGGAGACCATGGAATCCTGTGGCAACATAGAATGTTGTTCCGTAGATTCCATCAGCAATAGTGAAAGATGCTTCGTGGTATTCTATAGCTTGGAGGGATGTGAAATAAACTCCTAGGATGATGGTTAAAGTAAGGGCTTGGATTGCTTCTTTTCGGTTACCTTCTATTAAGCTATGGTGGGCTCAAGTTACGGTTACTCCTGAAGCTAGAAGTACTGCAGTATTTAAGAGTGGGACTTCAAATGGATCTAGGGGGTTAATTCCTGTTGGTGGTCAACATCCACCTAGTTCAGGAGTGGGTGCAAGGCTAGAATGGTAAAAGGCTCAGAAAAAGCCTAAGAAGAAGAAAACTTCTGATGTAATGAATAAGATTATTCCATAACGAAGGCCTTTTTGTACGGGAGGGGTATGATGGCCTTGGAATGTTCCTTCTCGAATAACATCGCGTCATCATTGAATTATTGTTAGGAAAAGAAGGGTTAATCCTAAATAAAGGAGAATGAGTGAGTGGAAGTGAAATCAGACGGCTAAACCTGATGTTATAAGAAGGGCAGCGATAGCTCCTGTTAAAGGTCATGGGCTTGGGTCAACTATATGATATGCATGTGCTTGGTGAGCCATTATACATTTTCTTGTAAATATAAACTTAATAGGAGGACGAATACATATGCTTGAATTATTGCTACAGCTACTTCTAGAATTGTTAATAAGAATAGAATTATGGAAGTTAGTAGGGCTACAGTTGGTATAATGGTTAAGAGAACAAATGCTGCGGTGGCAATTAGTTGTATTAGTAGGTGACCAGCTGTTAGGTTGGCAGTTAGTCGGACTCCTAAAGCTAATGGTCGAATAAATAGACTGATGGTTTCGATAATAATGAGGATTGGGATTAAAGGAGTTGGTGTTCCTTCTGGAAGAAGGTGGCCTAATGTAATTGTAGGTTGGTTTAGTATACCAATTAATACGGTTGTGAATCATAGTGGGAGAGCGAATGCTATGTTTAGAGAAAGTTGTGTTGTGGGAGTAAATGTATAAGGGAGGAGACCTAGAAGGTTGATAGTGATTAGGAATAATATTAGGGCTGTAAGTAATATGGCTCATTTATGTCCTCCAAGATTAATTGGTTGTATCAGTTGATAAATGAAACGATTAATGAATCAGGCTTGAAGGGTAATTAATCGGTTGTTTAATCATCGATTAGTTGGAGTTGGGAAGGTTAATCATGGAATTAGAATTGCTAGGGCGATGAGAGGAATTCCAATAAGTGATGGGCTTAAGAATTGGTCAAAGAAGCTTATAATCATGGTCAGTTTCAGGGATTAGGTTTAGGTTTTTCAGTGCTTTTTGGGGTGGGATTATTGTTAAATAGGTGATTTATAACTTTGTTTGGTAGAATGGTGAGGAAGATAATTCATGAAAATAATAAGATTAAGAATCATGGGTTGGGGTTTAATTGGGGCATGTCATTAAGGGTGGTTGGGAATCACCAATGTTTAGCTTAAAAGGCTAATGCTAGGCCCAGTTTAGCTTCTTAATGAGGCTTCTTCTAGTATTGATGAAGATCAGGCTTCAAAGTGTTCTAAAGGAACTGCTTCTACTACGATGGGTATAAAACTGTGGTTAGCACCGCAGATTTCTGAACATTGACCATAATAGATGCCAGGACGTGAGACAATGAAGGCAGTTTGATTAAGTCGTCCTGGGACGGCATCTATTTTTACACCTAAAGCTGGGACGGTCCATGAATGTAAGACATCTTCTGCTGATACTAATACTCGAATAGGTGATTCTATAGGTACTACTATACGGTGGTCTGTTTCTAATAAACGAAATTGACCTGGAGTTAAATCTTGAGTTTGAATTATGTAGGAGTCAAATCCTAGGTCTTCGTAATCTGTATATTCGTAACTTCAGTATCATTGATGACCCATAGCTTTAATAGTTAGATGTGGGTCATTGATTTCATCTATGAGATATAGAATTCGTAATGATGGGAGGGCAATTATAACAAGGATAATGGCAGGTAAGATGGTTCAAACGATTTCGATTTCTTGGGAGTCAAGAATATATTTGTTTGTAAGTTTGGTTGTAACTATTGCTGTAATGATGTATAGAACTAGGGTACTAATTAAGAATACAATTATTAATGTGTGGTCGTGAAAGTGAATGAGTTCTTCCATAACTGGGGAGGCTGCATCTTGAAATCCTAATTGTGAGGGGTGTGCCATTATAAATTAAGATACGTAAGGGTTTAACTCACAATTCTGTCCCGACAAGGCAGTGTAATATATTTTACTAGTATCTTATAAAGAAAGTGACAGAGTGGTAATGTGGCTGGCTTGAAACCAGCATATGGGGGTTCAATTCCTTCCTTTCTTGTTAAAAAGAGGGTCGTTGGACTTGAACGAATGCTGGTTCTTCATAGGTGTGATAAGGAGGAGGGCAACCATGTAATCATTCTACATTTGTATATGGGAGTTCAACAGATAATACTTCTCGTTTTGAGGCGAATGCTTCTCAAATGATAAATAATAACATGATTACAGCGACAAGGGAAATTAGTGAGCCAATTGATGAAATTGCGTTTCATAGGGTATATGCATCTGGATAATCTGAATATCGTCGTGGTATACCTGCGAGACCTAGGAAATGTTGAGGAAAGAAAGTTAAATTTACTCCAATGAATATAACTGTAAATTGAATTTTTGTCCAGGTTTGATGGAGAGTGAAGCCAGAAATTAGAGGGAATCAGTGGATAAGGCCTGCCATAATGGCAAATACTGCTCCTATTGAAAGAACATAATGGAAATGAGCTACTACATAGTAAGTATCATGAAGAACAATGTCTAATGATGAATTAGCTAGTACAATTCCTGTTAAACCACCTACCGTAAAAAGGAAGATGAATCCTAGGGCTCAGAGTAGAGGAGTATCTCATTTAATAGATCCTCCGTGAAGAGTTGCTAATCAGCTAAAAACTTTGACACCTGTAGGAATGGCGATGATTATTGTTGCAGAGGTGAAATAAGCTCGAGTATCTACATCTATTCCTACTGTAAATATATGATGAGCTCATACGATAAAACCAAGTAGGCCAATTGCTATTATTGCTCAAACTATACCCATATATCCGAATGGTTCTTTTTTACCTGAATAATAGGCTACGACATGTGAGATTATTCCGAAACCAGGTAGGATTAAAATATAAACCTCAGGGTGACCGAAAAATCAAAATAAATGTTGATAAAGGATTGGGTCTCCTCCACCTGCAGGGTCAAAGAATGTAGTATTGAGGTTACGGTCTGTGAGTAACATTGTAATTCCTGCTGCAAGAACTGGAAGTGAAAGAAGAAGAAGAATAGTAGTTACAAGGATGGATCAAACAAATAGTGGTGTTTGATATTGGGAAATGGCTGGTGGTTTTATATTAATAATAGTTGTGATGAAATTGATTGAAGCTAAAATTGATGAAACACCGGCTAAGTGAAGAGAGAAAATAGCTAAATCAACAGATGGTCCGGCATGGGCTAGATTACTAGCTAGTGGAGGGTAGACTGTTCAACCAGTACCTGCTCCGGCTTCTACTCCAGCAGAAGCAAGGAGAAGAAGAAATGATGGTGGAAGAAGTCAGAAACTTATATTATTTATTCGTGGAAAGGCTATGTCTGGTGCTCCAATTATTAAGGGGACTAGTCAATTTCCAAAACCACCAATTATAATTGGCATAACTATAAAAAAGATTATTACAAAAGCGTGGGCAGTTACGATAACATTATAAATCTGATCATCCCCTAAAAGTGATCCAGGTTGTCCGAGCTCAGCTCGGATTAGAAGGCTCAGGGCTGTTCCAACTATACCTGCTCATGCACCAAAAATTAGGTAAAGGGTGCCAATGTCTTTGTGGTTAGTAGAGAATAGTCAACGATTGATTGCCACAGGTAAGATGGCTGAGAATAAGCGGCGGATTGTAGCTCCGTTTATAGAGGTCAAAATCCTCTTCTTATCAGAGCCTTGAAGTAGCTGCTTACGTTGGATTGCAAATCCAAAGACGGAGGTTAGTTCCCTCCCGGGGCTTTCTCCCGCCTTTGTCTGTGGCGGCGGGAGAAAGTTTAGATAGAAGTTCGCTGGTTTAAACGCTTAGCTGTTAACTAAGATTTTGTGGGATCGAGGCCTGCCTGTCTAGAAGGTTTTAGCTTAATGAAAGCATCTGAGTTGCATTCAGAGGATGTGAGATAGAGTCTTGCAAATCTTAGCAGAAATTAGAGGATTTTCACTTCTACTTGAAGCTTTGAAGGCTTTTGGTCTATTGTTAACCTAAATTTCTATGAGATTAGCGCAAAAATTGTAGGTGTTAGGGGGAGAAGGAGGATGGATAGGGTTGCTGGGGTTAATAGGATGAGGGTTGAGTGGTTGGGTTTTGTTCGTCAGGAGGAGGATATGTTAGTTGGGTTGGGGTTTATGGTTAGTGTTGTAGCATAACATAAGCGTAGATAAAAGAATAAGCTAAGGAGAGCTATAAGGGCTATGATAATAGCTGGGATGAATAGGTTTTGTTTTGTTAATTCTTGGAGGATTAATCATTTAGGTATGAACCCGGAGAGTGGAGGTAGTCCTCCTAGGGATAGGAGGGTTAGTAGGGCGATGATGGATAGGAGGGGGGACTTAGTTGATGATGAAGCGATAGAGTTGATTTTGGTTGAGTTGAAGGTTTTAAATAGGAGGAAGGTTGTGAGTGTTATGATGATGTATAGGATGAGATTGAGTAGGGTTAAGTTGGGGGTGTAGTGTAGGATTGTAATTATTCATCCAAGATTAGCGATTGATGAGTAAGCTAAGATTTTTCGTAGTTGTGTTTGATTAAGTCCTCCTCACCCTCCGATGATTGTTGATAAGATTCCGAGGGATAGTAGTAAGTTAGGGTTGAGTAGGGGGTATAGTTGAAGTAAGATAGCGAATGGGGCTAATTTTTGTCAGGTTGATAGGATAAGTCCTGTGGTGAGGTCTAGTCCTTGAAGGACTTCGGGTAGTCAGAAGTGTAATGGAGCGAGGCCGATTTTTAGGGCGAGTGCAGTTAATGCTAGTGTGGCAGAGGTTGGGTTAATTAATTCGGTTAGGCTTCATTCGCCTGAAGTTCAGGCGTTTGTAATGCTAGCGAATAATAGTAAGGCGGAGGCAGTTGCTTGGGTAATAAAGTATTTTGTAGTAGCTTCTACTGCTCGTGGGTGGTGTTGGCGGATTATTAAGGGAATAATAGCTAGAGTGTTGATTTCAAGACCTATTCATACTAGGAGTCAGTGGGATCCAATGAATGTGAGGGTGGTTCCTAGGCCTAGACTTGAAATTAGGATGGTTAGTACAGTAGGGTTCATTAATAAAGGAAGGATTTTAACCAACATGGTTGGGGTATGGGCCCAAAAGCTTTATTAGCTGACTTTATTTAGGAAATAGTGTAATAGGAAACACGGAGGGTTTTGATCTCTTAGATATAGGTTCGAATCCTATTTTTCTAGAAGGAAGTGGAGAGGTTTTAACTCTCATTATCCACTCTATCAAAGTGGTCCTTTGATTCAGGCACATTTCCTTAGGTGATTGGGGGTAGGCTTGATGTTGCAAGAGGTAGGGCTATATGTCATAAGATAATTGCTAGGGTGAGGGGAAGAAAGTTTTTTCATACTAAGTGTATGAGTTGATCATATCGGAAACGGGGGTAGGATGCTCGGATTCATAGGAAGATAAAAGTTAGTAGTGTGGCTTTTATTATAAGATTGAATGTTGAGATTTGAGGAAGGAGAGGGTTGTAGGAGGTTCCTATAAATAAGATAACTGATAGGGTATTTATTAATAAGATATTGGTGTATTCGGCTAGGAAGAATAAGGCAAATGGGCCTCCTGCGTATTCAATGTTGAATCCTGATACTAGTTCTGATTCTCCTTCTGTTAGGTCGAATGGAGCTCGATTAGTTTCTGCTAGGGTTGAGATATATCATATAAGGGCTAATGGTCAGCCTGGGATTAAAAGTCAGATAGTTTCTTGGGCTAAGTTGAATGTGTGGAGGGTAAATCCCCCGGCAAATACGATTATTGATAGGAGAATGAGGCCTAAGCTTACTTCGTATGAAATAGTTTGGGCTACGGCACGTAATGCTCCTATTAGAGCATATTTTGAGTTAGATGCTCATCCGGACCCTAAGATGGTGTAGACGGTAAGGCTTGAGATTGCTAGGATGAATAGTAAGCCTAGGTTAAGGTTAATGACTGAATGGGGGAGAGGGAGAGGTATTCATATGAGAAGGGCTAAAGTGAGGGCTATTGTAGGGGTAATTAGAAATAAAAATGGAGAAGATATTGATGGACGAATAGGTTCTTTGATAAATAGTTTTAGGCCATCTGCAATAGGTTGGAGTAAGCCATAGGGTCCAACAATATTTGGACCTTTACGGAATTGTATATAGCCGAGGATTTTTCGTTCAATTAATGTGAGAAAGGCTGTGGCTAGGAGGATTGGGATGATATAGGCAAGAGGGTTAATTAAATAGAGTAAAATGGGCTGGAGCATAGTTGAGGAGAGGATTTGAACCTCTGGATTAAAGGACTTAGGTCTTTTGCATTTGCCAGGCTCTGCCACCTCAACAACCCTTTTTTTGGGCACTAGGTGATCTTTTCTTATCTATTTTAGTTTAATTCAATAGATGAAAATAGGGCGTGCTGATAGCATTGGCCCTACTTTTCCGGTCCTTTCGTACTAGGAAAAGTGTGTTCATAGATAGAAACTGACCTGGATTTCTCCGGTCTGAACTCAGATCACGTAGGACTGTTAATCGTTGAACAAACGAACCCTTAATAGCGGTTGCACCATTAGGATGTCCTGATCCAACATCGAGGTCGTAAACCCTTTCTTCGATAGGGACTCTGGGAAAGGATTGCGCTGTTATCCCTAGGGTAACTTGGTTCATTGATCAGGAAGTCCTGGGTCATTTTTCGATAAATGTTTTATTGATTAGAATTGTCATTCTAATTTTTAAGTACTTAGTACTCAATCGATGAGGGGGATTTGTTTTTCCCCTTGGTCACCCCAACCAAAAACAGTTAAATTAGAAGTGTTGTATGTTTTGTTTATATCCTGAGAAGTGGATGACTACATAATTAATTTAAGTGTTTGAAGCTCCATAGGGTCTTCTCGTCTAATGTTGTTATATTCGCTTCTGCACGAATAGATCAATTTCATTGATTAGAAAATAGAGACAGTTAAACTCTCGTGGTGCCTTTCATACGGGTCTTCATTTAAAAGACAAGTGATTACGCTACCTTTGCACGGTCAAAATACCGCGGCCGTTAAATATTATCACAGGGCAGGCGGGACCTCTTATAGTTTATCAAGAGGCGATGTTTTTGGTAAACAGGCGGAGTTTATGTTTGCCGAGTTCCTTTATTTTCTTTTAATCTTTCCTAGTAACACTCCTGTGTAGGGTCAACGAGTGGAAGAATAGGGTTTTCTAGTTGATGGTTAGGTGATATAATGACCTCAGTTTGGGGTCGTTTAATTATCAGTGATTTAATTCTTTCTGACATACACTTGTGTTGGGAGAGATTTATTCTCTTTATTACTCATTTTAGCATAGGTTCTTTTATAGTTATATAAAATAACCCAATAGGGTAAAGGGGGTTGTGAATGAATATCTGAATTAGAGGTTTAATTGTTGGATTAGAGCTGCGACGCTTACTTAACAGGTGGCTGCTTTTAGGCCCACTGGGATAGAAACCTTGATGATTATGATCGTTTCCCACCTTAAAAAGTTGTGTCTTGGTTTAGAAGGGTTGTACCTCTTCTAAATAACTATTAATTCTTATGGATTTCTTTGACGAGTAAGTCTTGTCTAGATGATGAAAAAATTAATGCAGAACTAAAGTTCTTTTCTTGGGTAACCAGCTATCACTAAACTCGGTAGGCTTTTCACCGCTACTCGGAAGTCTTCCCACTCTTTTGCCACAGAGACGGGTTGGCTCTATAATGCTGCTTCGGAGTAGCTCGTTTAGTTTCGGGAAGATAGACTTAAGGTCTTTTTGCCTAGTTTTTCTAGCTAAATCATGATGCAAAAGGTACGAGGTGTGATCTCTGCTTTTTAGTACTTTAATGATTTATTTCATTTCTTTTTCAGCTTTCCCTTGCGGTACATAAGCTATTGCGCTGAGGTTATTGTTCTGTCACCCATACTAAAAGGTTAAGAATGTTTTGGTTGAGGGTTGTCGTGTGAATTAGATTTATAAGGTCTAGTTGAGTAGGTATGTAGGCTAGCTTTGAGGTTCAAAATGATCCGAATTGCACGGGTATCTCCTCGGTGTAAGGGAGGTGCTTTACTAATTTAGCCACATTTTGATTCCAAGTGCACTTTCCAGTACACTTACCATGTTACGACTTGCCTCCTCTTATTGGGGAAATATGTTTATGGAAAGGGTAAATAGTTTTTGAGGAGAGTGACGGGCGGTGTGTGCTTATCCCAGAGCCGGTTTCAGAGAAGTATTCTGGTCTTCTCTTACTGCTAAATCCACCTTTAAGTATGTTTTCAGTTTACTATTCGTATGTTTTTGAAAAAAAATGTAGCCCATTTCTTCCCACTTCATTTGCTACACCTCGACCTGACGTTTTGGAGATTTATTCTTTTTGCTTACTTTTAGACCTTCACAGGGTGGGCTGACGACGGCGGTATATAGACGGTAATGGCAAGAAGTGGTGAGGTTGAACGGGGATTATCGGTTATAGAACAGGCTCCTCTAGGTGGGTATGGGATACCGCCAAGTCCTTTGGGTTTTAAGCTAGCGCTTGTAGTACTCTGGCGGACAACGTGGTATGATGTTGTCTAAGTTTATGGTTGGGCATAGTAGGGTATCTAATCCTAGTTTGGGTCCCAACTGTCGTGACGTCAAGGTTCCTTAATTTATAAAGTCACTTTCGTTGTTGTTTGTTCCATTCATGAATACGTATAACGGTTTTATGAGGTCTAAACTTTAATAGTTGAAGGTCATTCTTTAATCACTCTTTACGCCGGGATGTGTTAATGTGAGTTACTCGTATAACCGCGGTGGCTGGCACGAGATTAACCAACTCTGTTAACTTTGACTGAGTCAAGCTTGCGCTTATGGATCAATGTTTATTACTGCTGAAATCCCTTGGGGGTGTGGCTTAGCAAGATGTCTTGGGCTACGTATGTGTGTGCCTGATATCTGCTCCTAATTATTTAATAGAATAATTAGGGCATTCTCACAGGGGAGCTGAAACTTGCATGTATAATTCTAGTTACAATTAACACTAAGGCCAGGACCAAACCTTACATGCTTACGGAAAAAAATTAATTTTCATCTTAGCATCTTCAGTGCCATGCTTTAAATTAAGCTACGTTAGC